AATAAAAAAAATAACAAATAAATATTCAATTCATTTAACTTTCTTGTTCGAAAGAAAAGAAATAGGGGAAATTTGGGATCTTACCGAACCACACGTAGAGATATTGATAATACACATAGAGTTAATGGTATTTCATAACTAATTGATTGAGCAGCAGCCCTTAATCCACCTAAAAAGGAATATTTATTATTTGATCCATATCCCGACATAAGAAGTCCAACGGGAACAAGACTTGAAATGGCGATCCATAAAAAAACACCAATACTAAGATCAGCTAGAATAAGGTGATAACTAAAAGGAATTACTGAGTAACTTAGAAAAATAGATATGACGGCTATAGATGGCCCAATATTAAATAAACGAGTATCTCCTCTAGATGGAAGAAGATTCTCTTTGAAAAGTAGTTTTGTACCATCTGCTAGAGCTTGAAGAATTCCCAAAGGTCCGGCATATTCGGGTCCAATACGTTGTTGTATTCCTGCAGCTATTTCTCTTTCTAACCAAACAATTACTAGTACACCAAGTGTGATTCCTAATACAAGAGTCAAAATAGGAACAAGCGCCCATATGATCCCATAAACTTGGTTTAAAGATTCTAATCTGGAAAAAGAATGGATAGCTTGTATTTCTTTTGGATCAATTATCATTTCAACGATCGACTTCTCCCATAATGATATCTATGCTACCTAGTATCGTCATAATATCAGCCAATTTCATTCTTTTAACTAATTGAGGAAGAATTTGCAAGTTGATAAAACCCGGCGGTCTAATTTTCCATCTCCAAGGAAAAAAAGTCTGATCTCCTATTAAAAAAATTCCCAACTCTCCTTTTGGGGCTTCGACTCTTACATAAAGTTCTTGCTTGGACAATTCAAAAGTTGGAGAAGGTTTTTTACTAATAAATCGATAGTCAAAATCATTCCATTCAGGTTTTTTTATTCTATCAAGGCGTCGGATTTCTAAATTTTCATAGGGTCCCCCTGGAATCCCTTCCAGGGCCTGTTGAATAATTTTTATGGATTCTGTCATTTCACCCATTCGTACTAAATAACGAGCTAATGAATCCCCTTCTTTTTGCCATTGAACATCCCACTCAAATTCGTCGTAACACTCATAACGATCAACTTTACGAAGATCCCATTGGATTCCGGAAGCTCGTAGCATTGGTCCCGATAAACCCCAATTTAGTGCTTCTTCTGCGCTAATAATGCCTACGCCCTCAACCCGTTCTAAAAAAATAGGATTGTGCGTAATAAGTTTTTCATATTCTGCAACCCGGGTTAAAAAATAATCGCAAAAATCCAAACACTTATCTATCCAACCATGAGGTAGATCAGCCGCTACTCCTCCGATCCGAAAATAATTATGCATCATGCGCATACCGGTAGCAGCTTCAAATAGGTCATAGATCAATTCTCGTTCTCGTAAAATATAGAAGAAGGGGGTCTGTGCCCCAATATCTGCCATAAAAGGGCCAAGCCATAACAAATGGGAAGCGATACGACTCAATTCCAACATAATAGATCTGATATAGCTAGCCCTTTTAGGGACTTGAATATTGCCTAGTTGTTCGGGCCCATTTACTGTTATTGCTTCTGTGAACATAGTCGCTAAATAATCCCAGCGCGTTACATAAGGCAAATATTGTATAATTGTGCGATTTTCCGCAATTTTCTCCATCCCTCTATGCAAATAACCCAATATTGGTTCACAGTCAATAACATCTTCACCATCGAGAGTAACGATCAACCGAAGAACACCATGCATTGATGGGTGGTGTGGGCCCATATTTACTATCATGAGGTCTTTTCTTGTAGTTGGTGTAATCATAAGTTTTTTTTCCCAAGTCATTCTTCCATGCATTGTTGAAAGTCAAAAAGAAGAGTTCGTCAAAATTTAAAGGAAGAAGTTAAACTGGTATCAATCACGCTTCAAATTAACGAGTTTTTATTTCACGAATATTCAACTTACTAATTAATTCTTTATAACGTCCTCTATTTTTTTGTGACAAATAGGCCAGGAGTCGTTGGCGTTTTCCCAAAATTTTCCGCAAACCTCTCTGAGATGACGAATCTTTTTTGTGCAATTCCAAATGGGAAGTAAGTCTCCTTATCTTACTAGTGAAAGTGAATACTTGAAATTCAACGGATCCCCTGTTCTCTTCATTTTCTTTTTGAGAAATAACTGAAATGAATGTATTTTTTATCATAAAAAGCCCCCTTTCCTTTTTACAGATATAGATATGGATTTTACCGATCAGTAATAATAATGCCATTAATTTGAATGTGGTATATACAAAATAATACTAATTTATTTATGAACGCCAAATTTTATGAATTCAAACCAATTAATTGGAGATCTGATTGAGACATTATTCATTTGAGATTCGCTATATGAATGAAATGTCCGATAAGAGTGTGATCTATGTATTTTTTCTTTTAAATAACTATATCCCTGTATATATACCCTATATAGAAATATATAATTATAAAGATATAGTCATTTATTATCGACGAATTTTCAATCGTGGATACAGGGGTAGTCTTAACATACTAAAACGACTACTATTAGTGGTATTAAACCAATACCGATTCATACAAGCTAAATCTTCTAATCGATAATTAGGCCAAAGAAAGAGTTTTAATTTCATTAATTTATTTTTCTCTATATCAAAATGGTTATTGTCACTCGAAGATTGGTTGCTGTTTTTAATATTCTTTAAGTTCCAAAATACTAGATTTCTATCTACACTATTTTGATTCTTTGAATTGATTGAATTGAAACAAATTAGAATTCTGAATTTTCGACGACGTCTAGATGATAAAATGTTTTCAGGAACAAGCAAATCCAAATTTTGTTTAGAAAGATATTCTTGGTTTTGATATTTTTGATTTGTTTGGTACTTACTCTTATGAACCAACAAAATATCTATGGTTTGATACATAATAAAGTGTCCATCATTTTTCCCAGACAGACGAACGGGTTCGATAATTAATATTCCCTTTTTGATCAATTCTGTGAGAGTGAAATTTTTCTGAATCATCATTATATCTAAACTCAGTTCTCTCTTTTGAATTGAAGATATAGCAATCTTTTTTGGTTCTATCAGTCTAAGTAGCAGGCAATATATCCTGATATTATTCATCATTCTTTGGTTCAAAGTATCGTCCCATCTCAATTGAAAAATAAAATAATGTTTCAGGAAGAAATCTAGGTTACTTTTATATTGTTTTTTCTTTTTTTTGATGTCTGCTCTTTCAGAATTTTCTGCACTATCTTTTTGTTTTGAGGGGGTGGATGCGGATCCAAAATCCCCACCCTTTGTTGATTCTTCTTGATTTTTGTGCTTTTTATTTGATGGTTTCAAAAAACTTCCTTTTTTCTTTTCTTGCTTGTCATTGATCTTTTTTTTTTCACTACTATTTTCATTTATAGTCAAATTGAAAAGAAGTAATTTGTTTGGTATAAACCATGCTTTAGTTTTATATGCATTATAAAGTAACACGAGTTCTGGTAAGAACCAAAATTTCAGATTCGATATGGGACGCTTTAGCATTTTTTCATTCATTCCTATCCAATTAACAAAAAGTTTATGAGGGTTCGGTGAATTTGGTTCTGGAATACTAAGATAAAAAAGATTTTTTTTATGATTTATTTGATTAGCCCCCATTTGACTCTTTTGATTCTTATTAGCATTCAGTGTGATCCAGGCCCCAATATCCACTTTTTGTCTACTATCCAAATTGCTAATTTTCCAATCGAAATATTTCCTATCGGCTGTTTTTTCCATAGCTATAATATTGACATAATTATTGATAAGGATGTTTCTATGCATATCATAAAGGGTGTCTTTATGCGTATTATAAGAAAGCTCTTGGTTATTATTTCCTTGAAACAGAGATCGATAAAAAAAACATTCTTCCGAATTAATAAATTTATATGCTAACAGATCATATCTAGAGAATTTTTTTAAATTCTCTTTTTTATTTTGAGTCGATAATGCGTATACTTTAATTTTTTTTTTTGAATCACTTAATTGGTTTTTTTCATCTGAAGTCCATTTTCTGGATTTTTTATCTATAGAACATTGACGGACTTTATTTCGCCATTTTTGCGGTAGTAATCTAGACCATCTCATTCGAGATAAATTATATTGATAATGCCCTCTTAACCAGTTTTTCCATTGATTTATTTGATAACTCGGAAGTTTTTTATATCCCAATTTTGAACAAATAATTCCTTGTCTTTCAAAAGAATCTTTTATTTCAGGCTTAAGAAAAAAATGGATTCCTTGATATTCAAGAACAGATTTTAATTTCTCCAAGTTCCCAGTTTGTATTTGGGAAAATTTATAAAATATATATGCTTGTGACACGTAAGATAAGTCATAAAACCTTTGCGAATTTATTTTACTATTCCGAATTGTTTCAAGTGCTTTTTTTAGAGTTGAAATAAAGGGAAGTGGATTTTTCTTTTTTTTAGTAATTAGATCTTGTTTTCTTTCATTATTGTATAAAGATTTATCAATAATTTTTTTTGTTGATTGAATAAAAAGTACTTTACTCATTCTCGGAATAGAAATGATAGATAAAAATATATTTCTATAAATTTTAAAAATTAAAAATTTAAAAAAAAAAGGTAATTTAGAGATTAATCGAGTATTTCTCCTTTTTACTATTTTCCAGTTTTCAAATCTGTTAGGATTATAACTTGTTTGTTTAGGACTAATATTTTTTTGGGGGGGGGTTGCTTTTTTTTTCTCTTTTATGATTCTTTCTAATTGATTTTGAATTATCAGTGTTCGATCAGTCAAATCCTTTATTTTTTTGTCTATCGAAGAATTTGCTAAACTTGGGGATACAATTTGACTAAATGATTTATGAATTATAGTATTTTGAATTATGAAATCTTTTTCTTCTTTAATTCCACTCGATTCATATTTTTCTCTTAATCTAAATAAAAAAATTGGATTTACTTTTGAAAGTTCTTTGAGTTTATTTTTTAAAAAAATAATCCTTTTGGTAACCCATTTTTGGGGTTCTTTTGAAACTTTTCGAATTAATTTTATTTTTTCTTTGAAAACTATTAGCATTTGCAAATACTTTTTTTCAAATTTTTTTTCGAGTTCCTTAAAAATAGGTTTAAAAAAAGAAGGTCGTTGTCGGGGCGAACCAAAGGGTAGTTCGGCCTCCATTCCCCAAACGGTTAAAAAACAAAAATCATTTTTTTCTTTTTGATTTTTCAGTGGATCGTATCTTGTTTTTGATTTGTGCCAAGGTTTCAGACATAAAGGAAATAATATTTTTATCTGAATACCATCTATCAACCAATTTTTTGGAAATTCTGTTTCTGACAATGGAACACCATTATAGGTACATTTTACATGCATCTCTCTATTCCACTCCTGAAAATCCTCAGACCATTCAGGAAGTTGCAATAGGAATATACGCCCAATATTTTTTGCAGTTATCACTGAAGGTATTAGAATATATTTTCTAAAAATAGATTGGGTTAGCAACATGCAACCTCTTATTATTTGTGCAAATGGAACGCTATCCCAAGCTTCTGCTATCTCTATTCGCGCTTTCTCCTTTCTTTTATTTTTCTCTTTTTTTTCTTCTCTTTTTGTTTGTTCTTCGGCATATTCTATAATTTTTAATGCTTTTTTTTTCCCTACTCGATTTCTAAAAATAGGTTTAATAAACTCGGAAATATTAAAAGAAAAAAGAGGGGATTTTTGTATTCGGTCCAAAAAAAGGATAGAATTTACATTTGCTTGAAACAATTCCCAAATAACGATTTTATGTCTTTGAGCCCGCATAGAACCTTTGATTATGCCTCGACGAAAATCAGATTGTTGTGAATAACGTATCAACGACACTTCGTCTGTTTGATCGGTTGTATTAGTCTCTTTATTAATATGATCAGTCTTCCCCTTGTTAGCAGTAAAAATTACTACACGTTTGCCTTTTCTTGAACGAATTTGATGATCCACTGGTACGTTTTCTTGATGATCTCCTGATTGTTGTTCTAACTCGCTTATTAATTTGTATGACCATAAAGGGATTTTTTTATCAATTTCTTTTAGTCTAATAGAGTTTCTGCTAATTTTTTTCCCATTTTCCTCAGTTATGATTTTAGTTAATAAATGTTTCAAATATTTTCTTTCTTTTTTTGAAACGATTTTTTCTTCCGACAAAAAATTAAGATTTTTCCAATTTAGATTTCCTTCGGAATTTTGAATATATTTACTGATGAAAGTAAAGAAATTAACAATTTCGCTTGATGTTGATAATAGTTTTTTATCAAATTTATTTATTCTCTGATCTAATTGTTGATCATCAGTGTCCATAATAACGATACTATGAATCCGATTTATCCCAAATCTGTTTAGGAAATTTTCAGTCGAAGTTTTTTTTATCATTGAAGGTAAAAGGTTTTTGTCGATTGTTCTACGATATGGGCCGTTCAAGAAAGGATCATACCTTATGGGTAAGTATTTGTTTGTAAAATCGTCATTACACAGTTGAATCCTTGTTTCAAGTATATTCAAATAAATTGATTGTTTATCTAGAGATTCAATTCTATTTATAAACTCATTTTTGAAATGTGTCTCCTTTTCTTTGTTGTAAAAAAACCAAGGGTTGTCGAGTTTATTAGATGAAGATTTTTTAAGTGTAGATGCGGATATCTTTCTTTTTAGCATTTTCAAAAAAATAGATATACTAGGGGGATATGAAAAAGAAATTTTTTCTTTACCATCACTTTGGTATAGTCCAAAAAAATATTGTGACATTTCATTTTTAATAGACCTTTCTAGTTTATTATTTTTTATGTAGCGAAATGGTCGATTCCATCTTTTCGAATCGAAAAGAAGAGTTACAAGGGGTTTGTCAAAGCAAAAAGGGTCTTTTTTTGTAATTTTTTTAGCAAGTATTTGAATTATTGAATTGTCATGATTTTCATTGATATTCAAAAGATAAGACTCTTCAGAAAGAGTTCCGTTTTGATAGCCTGTCTCTGTAACTCGAAAGTGGAATTCATCTTCCTTTCCATTCACTCTAATTTCTTCCGTTTCATCAATTTTGTTTGGATCTGCCTTTTGTTCCGAAAAAAAGGAAGGAGAAGAATCTTCTTTGGCTGTTTCTATTTCTACATCTTTTTCTTCCTCACTTTCCACCCTTTCTTCCGTTTTTGAGGTTTCTTTCAGTTTCTTAGTAAGAATGGGTGACGGTATTCTGCCTAAATAGTAGACACAGGTAATAAATAAGAGAATACTAAAGATCCGAGCCATAGAATTTCTCAATTCTGATACAAGGTACTTATTAGATCGAATGTACTTATTCGATCTAATAGAATGATTTTGCCGTATCCAGACTAATACCAATCCAAGCCATTTCATGAATAAAATGTGACCAATTAACCAACCAACAAAACTACTTGTTACAAATAACATCTTGTTGTTGCATCGAAACATATAAATGTTGACTAATCTGGCTA